TGGGACGATAGCTTTGAAAAGACAGATTACCTATCTTTTCTTTAATCTCGGGCGAAATACGATCGGGAGGGGCCAATTCAAAACCCTCTGGTAAAATAAGAACAGCCCCCACATTCAAAGCTCCCTTTTTACCATTAGCAAGAACTTGTTTCACTTGCATATCATAAGGAATTCGAACAACTGCTTCAAAAACAGTATCGGGAAGTACCGTTTGTGGAACCTCAATATCTACGGGCTTATTAGCTAAATGGCAATTGGCACATACAATACGGCCGGTTGCTTCTCGCGGATTTTCATAACCCTGCTGGGCAAAAATAGGATATGCATTTGAAATGGGTGCTCGAATTATTATATATATCATGAGCAATACGGAAATGGATCGAGTAATCGCTTCCTTTATCCAAGAAAAAGCATTTCTAGTTTGCATGGTCCAATCATTCTGAAAATTTTTACAATAAGATTAGGTAGGTTACTGACATCGTTCCCTATCCATGATTCTGCTATTTACTGAAATCATTTTCCTAGAATATAGGAAGAATACGAGTAGAAAGAAAAAGAATAAGTAAAATTTTGAATGTTTCGCTTTTATATACAAAAAACAAATTGGATCAGTGGATCATTTTTTCAGTCATTCATTGAATGATAAATCACTACAAGCGACGGAGATACCCGATTTAAATAACGGAAAATCCAGTATTTAAAAATTGTATCTAAAATGACTGGAAAAGTGGAAACAAGACCAGATATAATTTGATCATTCTGAGTAAATCCAAAATCTTTATAGACAGAACCAATCATTAGTTCCCAACCATGAGTTGAATGGAATCCTATACATAAATCAGTTAATAAAAGAATAGAAAAAGCTTTTATTGTGTCACTTAAGTTATATAGAAATTCCTGAACCCACGAGTTAAGAATAATGAGTTGTTGATTACCCAGAATAGAATAACCACTTAGAATAAGGAAACAGATTATATTTGTTGAGAAGTGCAAAATCGTATGGATACGATCTTGGTTGTGCGTCTTGATCAATTGGATGGTTTCTTTGTAGATTCCGATACGAAGGTTTTGTAAACGTGTTTCAGGGTATTCCTTTAGCATTTCCTCCAAGAGGAACAGTTCCTCGAACTCTATGAATTTCTTTAAAATAGTTTTTTCTTGAATGATATTCAAGAAGATTTCGGATTGTTTAGTATTCCACCAATTTGTAACCCAAGATTCCAGACTTTTCTTAAATATAAAAGAGATGCACCAGGGCAAAAAGACTATGGATGTAAGACATAGAAGGGGAATGAATGCTTTCTTTTTTGCCATTTTTCGTCTTTAATGAACTCAGCTTCATCTCATTTGTCAACTATATATGATAATAATCTTTCTATCAAGCATAAGTTCTATTCCAAGTAATAGAGCCTATATATATATCCATTTCTAATTTATTCAGAGAAATGGAATAATCTATTCTCGCTTTTTTTATTTGTAATTCGGAAGTTAGTTCTTTCCTTTAATTTGGAAAAAAGAATACAAAAGAATACAGAAATCAAATAAGAAAATAAAAGAATCCACTGCCAATTCGAATGAAGAAGAAAAATATTGTTTCAAAAGCTATCAATTAAAAATTGAAAAAATTCGAAAAATAAATGCTTTCTTAGAGAAAGCATTTATTTTTCGAATTTTTTTTATACAATTATTTCCAAAGGTACATCCAAGAATGCGGCCAAGTCCGAAGCTGTTTCGAAAACGCTGGCGCGCGGAGTCCTATCATAATAAACATCAACAGGAGTCAAGGGAATGGCCCCCTGTTCTCTGGTGTACATATAAAGGACACCAGTACGAGGTTCTGGGTTAGCGTAAAATTGGAGGGCCAGAATATCTTCTACACGGACGTGGGAAAGAATACAGCGATTTTCTCCAGGAAATCCGTAACGAAAAAACCACACCATTCCAATTTGATTATCGTAAAGATTATAACCACTACCCACATTCCAAAAAATTAGAATCCACCAATGAAAACTTACAAAGAGACCCGCGATTCCATAGAAAGTCAGCGTGGCCCCTTGTGGCAAAAAAGGAACTACAAATTCGGACGAATTGAAAGAGAAAAAATTCCTACCATAAAAACTGGAAGCTGAAATAAATAACACCCCTAATGAACCTAAAAGAGTGAAAGAAGCCCAGAAGAAATTGATTGGTTTTCGGGCCCCTGGTATAGTGTAGATCCATGTGTGTTCTTGTTCTTGGTAGCGACGCATAAGGTGTCCTGACCCCCCAAAAATGTGTTGTTGAACATGAACCAATAAACCAGCTGTTACAATTAATACTAGCCCCACTAAAGGCAAAAAAACATCTACCATAAGCATAAAATGGTACCTCAATTTTATATTAGTACCTATTCTTTTTTGTTGATTGTTAGATTAAATCCTCCTAATCTTATTAAGGCTTATATGATATTAGTATTTTCCTTTTCTCTTGTTTTTTTTTTAATGGAATAGTTATAAAAAATGGAATATACAGAATAACAAATCCAAGAAAATAAATTTGACTTTATCTAAAAAAATATATGAGATTTGTCCCTACTGCCCGTATCTAAAAAATCTTGTTTTTTTGAACATAAAGAAATAAAGAAGCCATTGCAATTGCCGGAAATACAAGGCCCACTAAAGGAACAAAAACGGAAGGTAAGCTTATCATAAAATGGGTACCTCAATTTTATATTTGTACCTGTTCTTTTTTGTTGATTGTTAGATTAATATTTTTGTTATATTAATTTCATATTTTGATTATTATTATATTGTAATAAAGATAGTCTATAATCATTCGAATTCATATTCATATAGACTTATACTAAGTCTATTGAAAAAATTATACTAAGTTAAGTATAGCTAAATGAATATATATGACTATCTAGATAATAAACTAATATATATATATTATACTCTATATAGTGAGTATACATAATAAGTATAGAATAGAATAAATCAATAATAAAAAAAATGAATAAGATTTATTAAGAATCAAAAGCACAAAATAATTATTAAATATTAAGGAATGTAGAACTAAATAACTGGATGAATTTCGCCCACTATTTCTACAAGAAACATGTGTATGAGAATACACCTTTTTATTTTATTATTCTTTTTCTATTATTATCTTATTACTTTGCTCTTGTGTGTCATAATTTGATTTTATTTGAAGTTCAAAATTGAAAAAAAAAAAAGGATTTTAGGGTCTGCTTTATTTTTCATTTTGAGTCAAAGGAAAGAAACCATGGAACTGAAATAACTCAGTTAGAACCTCCTTTAAAAGATTACGTGGTACAATTGAATCAAATAAGCCCTTTTGGAATAAAAATTCAGCTGATTGTGAACCTTCGGGCACTTCCTTATTCAACGTTTGTTCAATTACTCTTTTACCCGCAAATGCAATGTAAGCATTTGGTTCAGCAATAATGATATCTCCCAACATGCCAAAACTAGCTGTCACCCCACCAGTAGTAGGAGATGTAAGTATCGATACATAGAATAACTTTTGATTGATTTGATAATCATATAAAGCAGAAGAGATTTTAGCCATTTGCATTAAGCTCAAACTACCTTCTTGCATACGCGCTCCTCCGGACGCACATACTATAATAAGAGGTAAAAGTTGATTGGTAGCATATTCGATCAACCGGGTTATTTTCTCACCCACTACGGATCCCATACTACCCCCCATAAACTGAAAATCCATAATACCAATTGCTACAGGAATACCGTTTAGTTGACCTGTGCCTGTTTGAACAGCCTCCTTTAATCCTGTCCTTTTTTGATAAGAATCAAGACGATTTTTATAAGGTTCCTCTTCCGAATGAAATTCAATGGGATCCAGAGAAACCATGTCTTCATCCATAGGATTCCAAGTACCTGGATCAATCGAAAGTTCGATTCTATCTGAACTGCTCATTTTCAAATGATATCCACAGTGTTCACAAATATTCATTTTTGATTTCAAAATTTTCTTATAATTTAATCCATAACAATTTTCGCATTCAATCCACAAATGCTTATATTTTTGAGTCTCATCGAGATCATTAGAACTTTCTCTTTTTGTAAAATCACTATCATTTGTATTTGTCTCATTCGTGCTAGTTATTATACTAGTACTCTTGCTTTCACCACTATTTCTGACCTTACCATAAATGTAACTATTAAACTCACCGTCATTGTATTTGTCACTATCACCTAAAATGTAACTATCAATACAGATTTGAGAACGAAGATAACTCTCAATGCAACTATTAATGTTATTATTCCAATTCGATTTCGTATCATACATGGAATAATCATCATCACTCTTAGAGCCATTCTTCAAATAGCTAGAATTCTTATAACTAGAGAAAAAACTTTCTGGTTCATTTAGAAAAGAATGATCATTGTCAATCTCCAAAATGTGATTTTCAATAGCAAAATATATGGAATAACTCTTCCTCTTACTATCCATAACTAAAAAAGTTTTATCCGATAGGAAATTCCGTATGTTCCTGAAATAATCAACATTGCTGTAACTAGAATTCTCACTATTCCAACTATGAATGTTTTTATCCATATCAGTTAAAATTGGGAGGTCTTCACTTACACCGGTATTTTCATCAATAGGACCAAAACTATCTAGTGATTTACTTAAACCACACCTGTATTCTAATTCTCTATTACTATGAAACAGCATTGAATTTACCCACCATTTTTTCATGGAGCTTTTTTCCTCTATTTACATGAAAATAGAATAGATGGATAGTCATTTCATGAAAAATCATATAAATACTTTCTTTTTCATATTCTATGTCATTTAGTTAATATCAATAAAAAATTATATTTAATATAATTTAAAATAGAATAAGTATCTAAATCCAATCACTAAAATTAATAATTGATAATAATAACGAGCGAGTGGGTATTCAAAAAAAATTCTTTTTTTCTTGAAAACCCAGAGTCTTATTTCACTATATATGTAACTATATGTGCTGGAATTTTTTTTTTTGAAAAAAATCGAATATCAAATAATATATTAAAAATTATTAAAATTCGAATATTAAATATATTCGATTTTTAATGATTAGATTTTTTGAAATGAATAAAAAAATAAGGGGTAATCTTTATTCGGATATACAATTTATATTCAAATAGGTATATATCATGAATAAATATCATCTGGGACGGAAGGATTCGAACCTCCGAATAACGGGACCAAAACCCGTTGCCTTACCGCTTGGCCACGCCCCATTTTCGATTCGACACTAATAAATACTATTATTGGTTGTTCGTCAATTCCAGTTATAAACTTATTCTCTATAGAATAATTTGTTGCTAGGATTTTGATATGCATAGATATCGAATTAAACTGAATTTATTGATCATTACAATTTATTGATCATTACATAGAATTCAATTAAGATATTGTATGAAAGTATGATTTCTTCTATTTTTGATTTCAGAATGCAAAGATTTTGAACTGGATAAGTTCAAATCAAAAAAGGATTGGGGGGTCTGATCTTATTTGATTCATTTTTTTCGTTTTATTACTCATTTAGTAATATTCATTATAGATATTATAGATATGAATATTACTAAATGGGTAATAAATATGAATTCAATATTTGAATTATTTATATTTCAATTAATATCCATTTTTAAAATGATTTTCTATTTTATTATTCTTATAGAATATAATATATTCTAGAATATATTTCTTTATAACTTTTTTATAAATATATTTCTTTATAATTCTTTGATTTTTTCTTTAATTTTAATATTGAATTCTTAATATAAAAGTATAATAAATAAAAATTATAATAATAATTAATCATATATAATTAATCATATAATATATGATATATAATATATTATAATATATAATAATATACAATAAAAAAAAATTCGAATTCAAAAAAAGCAAAAATACAATTCATTTTCTTAAAGAACAACATTTTTGTTATGCTTAATATCTTTAGCTTGGTCTGTATTTGTATTCACTCTGCCCTTTATTCAAGTAGTTTTTTCTTGGCGAAATTACCTGAAGCTTACGCTTTTTTGAATCCAATTGTAGATATTATGCCAGTCATACCCCTACTCTTTCTTCTCTTAGCTTTTGTTTGGCAAGCTGCCGTAAGTTTTCGATGAGATCTTTAATTTGAATAATGTCCTAAAAAAATTCAGAATTTATTCGAAAACAAAAATTCGAACATTTTAACATTTTCTAAGATCAGATAAGTCTTACAGTGTGAATCCTTGATTCCAATATTGAAATTTTTTGATAGACAAGAAAAATCCGGACCATCTCATCATTTCCGTTTTTTCCATTAAAAAATCAAAATCAAATTATTAGATTTGAGTCCACCACCAATACCTGGATATCGATTGTGGATATGAAAGAAAATTTTTGGTAATGGTAATAAAAGGCTCGACTCTTACTACAAATCAATTTCCTAATTTTTTTCGATTTCCTCGAAATCACTTAATTTCTTAGAAACTTAGTATCAAAGGAAACATAAACATAATGTGAAATAGAAGAGAATCTATTCTCTTTCTCTGTCGTTTTTTTTTTTAATTATCTTGGAGATTTTGTAATGCTTACTCTAAAACTATTTGTTTACACGATAGTGATTTTCTTTGTTTCTCTTTTCATCTTCGGATTCCTATCTAACGATCCAGGACGTAATCCAGGACGTGAAGAATAAGAAAATCTTTTTTGTTTTATGTGTTTTCCTTCCTTGTGCTGGATTTTGAAATCTTTTTCGTTTTTCTATCTATTTTACATCTTTAACTAGTAAAAAAATGAAACAAACAAGGAAGGAAAACAAAAAAAAGAAGCTCCTTAAGTTCAAAATAAAAAAATGCCAAATCATCAATCAACGGAAACGGAAAGAGAGGGATTCGAACCCTCGGTACAAAAATTCGTACAACGGATTAGCAATCCGACGCTTTAGTCCACTCAGCCATCTCTCCCCAATTCACAAAATAGAATTATTATGTTTATGTTACATCGCATAAACAAAAAGAACAAAAAGTAGGGCTTGAAAAAAGCCTTCTTTCTTTATATCTTATTTGAGATATCTTAATCTCTTTTTTTTTTCGATTTGATTTCTATTCATTTTTTTATATTAAAAATTATATATTAAATTAATAATAATTTTTCTATTTTTTATTACTCCTTCTTTTGTTTTCGGGTACCATATCTATCCAAAAAAGGAATGGAACTATGGATTTTTGCACAATGCATTTTTGTGTTATGAATTAAGTAATTTTGTCGAGATGTATCCGTCAAAATACCTTCAGCAAAAACAAAATCCAAAAATGAGATTCGCCCCCTTTTCTTAATTTCATTAGGGGGCCCCTTACGAAACATGTCAACACTTAAATTTTCATAAAATTATGCCCCTAATTTCATAAATTATGCCTATTTCATAATTATGACTGATTCCCTTGTTCGACAAAAGATCCTTTTATATACAATAATAATAATGGTATT